TTATATTTTTTAATTTTTATTTAAATCTGAAAGAATCAAAATCTTTAGTGCATAAAACACTTAAATATAAAGTGCCTGAATAAAGGATTATTCTGATAGAATAAATTAAATAATAGAAATTGTTATCTTTATAAAAAAAAATAAGCTAAATTTAAGCTAATGAATTCATACTTCATTCATAAAGAATATTCTTTTTTTTTTAATAAATAACTCTAAAATAATATTCTTTATTTTAATAATCTTTAGAATCTTTTTAACTTTATCATCTAATTCTTGAATTTCCTGTTGAATGGGCCTTGAAATCAACACACTCGCTTTTTTACCTTTTATTTTTAAAAAAAATAATTCATTAAAATCAGAAATATCTATTAAATATTTTATTATCCAATCTATATCTTCAATTAATTTTTTATTTTTAATTATAATTATAAAATTTAATTTATGAAATTTAAAAAATTATGATAATATTATTCTAATAAATATTAATTTATCTCTAATATTTAAATTAGGTTCCTCCCCCTTTCATTTATGAATAATTAATATTATCGAAAGATTAACATGAATGAATATATTTATTTTTTTTACAATTCAAAAGTTACCCCCCCTAATTTTAATTTCTTATTATTTAAACTATAAATTTATATATTTAATAATTATTTTAAATTGTTTATTTGGTTCTTTAGGAGGCCTCAATCAATTAAGAATTCGAAAAATCATATCATTTTCTTCCATTTATAATTTTAGATGAATATTTAGATCTCTTATAATCAGAGAAAATATATTTTTATTTTTTATAATAATATATTCATTAATTTTAATTAGCTTAATGTTATTTTTTTCATTAATAAATCTATCTTATATGAATCAATTATATTTATTAAAAACTAATAAATGATTCATTTTAATTATTTTATTAAATTTATTATCATTAGGAGGATTGCCCCCTTTTTTAGGATTTATTACTAAATGAATTATTTCTATTTCCTTTATTAAAATTAATAGATTTATTATTATTATTTTAATAATATCATCTTTAATCAATTTATATTATTATATTCAATTAATATACCCTATTTTTTTATTAAATAAATTTGAAATCAAATGATTCCAATTTTTTAATAAAAATTTAAATTGAAATTTAAAAATTTGAATTTGAATTTTTTTCTCTTTTACTAATTTAATTTTAATCTCATTCTTCATATTCATATTTTAAGATTATTTAAAGATTTTAAGTTAAACATAAACTATTAATTTTCAAAATTAAATTTAAAGTAACTTTCTTTAAGTCTTAATAATTTATAAAATTATATTTTAAAATTTGCAATTTTAAATCTTTAATAGATTATAAAACTTTATTATATTTAATTAAATTTAAATAACTAGTAAAAAAATATTTTTAATATTTATAAATAAATTTACAATTTATCACTTATTCCTTCAGCCATTTTACTAAAATCTTACAAATGAAAAAATGATTTTTTTCTACTAACCATAAAGATATTGGCACTTTGTATTTCCTTTTTGGGATTTGATCTGGTCTAATTGGCTCTTCTTTAAGATTCCTAATTCGAATTGAATTAAGAATCCCTGGAACTTTTATTGGTAATGATCAAATTTATAATGTTATTGTAACATCTCATGCTTTTATTATAATTTTTTTTATAGTTATACCTATTATAATTGGAGGATTTGGTAATTGATTAGTACCTCTAATATTAGGTTCCCCTGATATAGCCTTCCCTCGAATAAATAATATAAGTTTTTGATTTTTACCCCCCTCATTAATTTTTTTAATTTTTAGAAGCCTTCTAAACTCAGGAGCAGGAACAGGTTGAACTGTTTACCCCCCTCTTTCTTCAAACTTATCTCACCTCGGAAGATCAGTGGATATAACTATTTTTTCCTTACATTTAGCGGGAATTTCTTCTATTTTAGGAGCCATTAATTTTATTTCTACAATTATAAATATAAAATTTAAAAATTTAAATTATGAAATAATACCCTTATTTGTGTGATCAGTTTTAATCACTGCTGTTCTTCTCTTACTCTCTCTCCCAGTTCTCGCCGGAGCTATTACCATATTACTAACTGATCGTAACTTAAATACCTCATTTTTCGATCCCGCTGGTGGGGGGGACCCAATTTTATACCAACATTTATTTTGATTTTTTGGTCACCCCGAAGTTTACATTCTCATTCTCCCTGGATTTGGAATCGTTTCTCATATTACTACCCATGAAAGAAGAAAAAAGGAATCATTTGGAAGCCTAAGAATAATTTATGCCATAATTTCAATTGGGTTATTAGGATTTGTAGTCTGAGGTCATCATATATTTACCGTTGGAATAGATGTTGACACACGTGCTTATTATACCTCCATTACAATAATTATTGCTATTCCCACTGGAATCAAAATCTTTAGTTGATTAGCAAATTTAAATGGCTCATTATTAAAATTTAACCCGGCCCTATCTTGAACTTTAGGATTTATTTTTTTATTCACTATTGGAGGATTAACAGGAATCATTCTTTCCAATTCATCTATTGATATTGTTCTTCACGATACTTATTATGTTGTCGCTCATTTCCATTATGTTCTATCAATAGGAGCTGTATTTGCTATTATAGCAGGATTTATCCATTGATACCCCTTATTTACAGGATTAACTTTAAATAATTTTTACTTAAAAATTCAATTTATTACAATATTCCTAGGGGTAAATTTAACTTTCTTCCCCCAACATTTTCTAGGATTAAGAGGTATACCACGACGATACTCTGATTACCCAGATTCTTATTACTCATGAAATGTGTTATCTTCCTTAGGAAGAATTATTTCCTTAATTAGAATTATAATTCTAATTTTTTTAATTTGAGAAAGATTTGTCAATAAAAAATTCAACTTATTCTCTATAAACATTTATTCTTCAATTGAATGAATCCAATTAACCCCCCCTCTTGAACATAGATTCAATGAACTTCCTTTAATTAATATAAATTTCTAATATGACAGAATTTAATGTATTGAATTTAAGCTTCATCGATAAAGATTTTTATCTTTTATTAGAAATTGCCACATGATCAAATTTAAACCTCCAAAATAGAAGTTCATCAATTATAGAACATTTATTATTTTTCCATGATACCGCAATAATAATTGTATCTTTAATTTCAATTTTCATTCTTTACTTAATTATCTTAAATTTTAATAACAAATTATATAATTTCAATTTACTTGAACATCAAAACATTGAATTAATTTGAACTATTATTCCAAGAGTTTTTCTTTTAATAATCGCTTTCCCATCATTACATCTTTTATATTTAATAGACGAAACAAATAAACCTAACCTCACTATTAAAATTTTAGGGCATCAATGATACTGATCCTATGAATATTCAGATTTCAAAAATATTGAATTTGATTCTTATATATTGCCTCTCTCATCCCCTTCCTCTTTATTCCGACTTTTAGATGTTGATAATCGGATGATTATCCCCATAAACACCCAAATTCGATCTTTAATCTCTTCCTTAGACACTATCCATGCATGAACAATTCCTTCTATAGGAATTAAAACTGATGCCATACCTGGCCGACTTAATCAACTAACTTTTTCTATTAATCGACCAGGACTTTTCTTTGGTCAATGTTCAGAAATTTGTGGAACAAATCATAGATTTATACCTATTTGCATTGAAAGAATTAACCTAAATTTTTTTTTTAAATGAATTAAAAAATTCAATTAAATTATTTTTAATTCAATTTAAATCCCCATTAGATAACTTAAAGCAAGTATAGGTCTCTTAAACCATATCATAATAATTAGCGTCTATTTCTAATGAAAATAAAGATTTAGTTAAACCTCTTCATAACATAAATTTGTCAAATTTAAAATATTAATTATAATAATCTTTTATCCCCCAAATAATACCTTTAAATTGATTAATTTTAATAATTTTTTTTTCCCTAATTTTTTTATTCACATTTTTAAATTTATATTATTTTTATACCCCTGATCCATTCACCAAACCTCAATCATCAATTTTAACTTCAAAAATTAATTGAAAATGATAACTAATTTATTTTCTATTTTTGACCCTTACTCATCATTCTTTACTTTACAATTAAATTGATTTAGATCTTTACTATTGATTGTAATCTTACCTCTCAACTTTTGATTAATCCCCAATCGATTATTTTTACTAATAAAAACTATTTTCTTTTTTATTAAAAAAGAAATTTTTAATCTAATAAAACTAAACTTGTATAAAGGAAATAATTTATTTTTTATTACTTTATTTTTTATTTTACTAATAAATAATTTTTTAGGTCTTTTTCCATATATTTTTACTTCTACTAGTCATTTAATTTTTAATTTAACTTTTTCTCTCCCAATTTGATTATCTCTTATAATTTTTGGATGAACTCGTAAAACTCAAAATATATTTATTCATTTAATTCCTAACGGAACCCCTCCTATTTTAATGCCTTTTATAGTTTTAATTGAAACTATTAGTAATATTATTCGTCCTGGCACATTAGCAATTCGTTTAACTGCTAATATAATTGCTGGTCACCTTTTAATTACTCTTTTATCTCAAAATGGGACCTCCCTCTCAACAATATTCATTTTTTTATTAATTTTAATTGAAGTAATACTTTTAATTTTAGAAATATCTGTTAGAATCATTCAAGCTTACGTTTTTACAATTTTAAGAACTCTTTACACTTCTGAAATTCATTAATCTATTAATTACAAATGATAAATTCTTATAATCACCCCTTTCATTTAGTAAATTATAGTCCGTGACCCCTAACAGGAGCCATAGGAAGAATAATTTTTCTACTAAGAATAGTTAAATGATTCAAAGAATCACAATTCAACTTCCTAATTTTTTTTGGCTTAACTATTATCATTTTAACAATAATTCAATGATGACGGGATGTCACCCGAGAAAGTACTTTCCAAGGATTTCATACATATAAAGTAAACATAAATATACGATGAGGAATAATCTTATTTATTGTTTCTGAAATTTTTTTTTTTATCTCCTTTTTCTGAAGATTTTTCCATAGAAGATTATCCCCCAATGTAGAATTAGGGTCTTTCTGACCTCCCTCAAACATTATAATATTTAATCCTTTCCAAATTCCATTTCTTAATACTTTAATTTTACTTATTTCTGGAATTTCTGTAACTTGAGCTCATCACTCTATCCTAGAAAATAAATACAAGGAAAGATTTCAAGCCACATTTCTTACTATCGCCCTAGGAATCTATTTCACTTTAATTCAAGCTTATGAATATAAAAAAGCCCCATTCTCTATTGCTGATAGTGTTTTTGGATCAACATTCTTTGTTGCAACAGGTTTCCACGGCCTACATGTCTTAATTGGAACCATCTTTTTAATTACTTGTATATTCCGAATTTATCTCAATCATTTTTCTATTAATCATCATTTTGGATTCGAAGCTGCCTCTTGATACTGACACTTTGTTGATGTAGTATGAATTTTTTTATTTATTTTTATATATTGATGAAGTAAATAAATTTATATAATATAAAAAGTATATTTAACTTCCAATTAAAAAGTTTATCCATATTAATATAAATAATTTTAAATTTAATCATCATTATATTTATTTTTTCATTAATTACAATAATTTTAATTTTTATTTCTATTTTAATTTCAAAAAAAAAAATTTTTGATCGAGAAAAATTTTCACCATTTGAATGTGGATTCGACCCTAAATCTTTAACTCGCATTCCATTCTCCCTTCAATTTTTTATTATTACTATTATTTTTTTAATTTTTGATGTAGAAATTTCTATCATCTTACCTATAATTATAGTTTTTGAAATTAATGATAAAAAATCTTGATTCTTGACCTCTATATTTTTTATAATTATTCTTATCTTAGGTATTTTCTATGAATGAAATAACAACCTTCTTAACTGAAAATTATAGGATTATAATTTAAAAAAATAATTAAATTGCAATTAATTTTTATTGAACAAACTCAATTAATCTTAAAATTTAAAAATAAGAATTATAATATAATTAATTTTAATTTCGACTTAAAAATAGGATTGCTTAATCCCTTATTTTTAATTGAAATCAATAAATTGATTTATCACTGTTAATGATAATTAAGAAATTCTAATTTCCAATTAAAGAAATAATTTAATATTTAAACTTCTAATTTAAATTCTAAGTGATTACTCATTTATATTTCTTTATAATAGTTTAACTAAAAACTTTTCATTTTCATTGAAAAAATATTTAAATTTTAAATTTATAAAATTTTAAATTAATTATTTAAAGATTAATATAATCACTTTTATATCTTCAATATAACACTCTTAAATTTAAGTTATTTAAATAAATTAAAATTAATAATAAATAAACTGTAAAAAATATAAATATGTAAAGTTTAAAAGAATTAATTTGTAAATAATAATTTAATTTTGCAAACTTCATAAATGCTTGATACATCCCCAATCTACCTACTTTTTCTATCCAACCTAAATCTATGACCTTATCCAACTTTAATCTTATTTTTAAAACCACATTATTTAACCCATACACTCTAATTGCTGGAATAAACCATATTAACCTTATAAAATAATAAATTTTTATTAAAAATAATTTTTTTAATAAAATATTTATTCAACCTATCAATATACCTAATATAAACCCTATAAAAATAAAAATTAAAACTATAAATTTATTAATTCCAAATAAATATATGAAATATAATTTAGGTAAAATTAACCATCCTATCATCCTCCCCCCTATAATTGAAATTATTAGTAAACTAAATATACTTAAAATTATAATTTTATCATTATCATGAAATCTAAATAATGATAAATTACTTATTTCCTTTAAAAACCCTAAATAAATTAAACGAACAGTATATCTCACCGTCAACCCAGTAGAAAAAAAAAAAAAAAAAAAAACAATTATATTAACATTAGAAAAATAAACTATTTCTAGAATTAAATCTTTTGAATAAAACCCAGCTAAAAACGGCATTCCACAAAGAGCTAGATTTGAAATATTAAAATTAATAAAAACTAAAGGTATAAAATTCCCCACTCCCCCTATTAATCGAATATCTTGATTATCCTTTATATTATGAATAATTATACCAGCACATATAAATAATAGAGCCTTAAAAATAGCATGTGTGCATAAATGGAAAAAAGTTAATCTTTTAAAACCTAGACATAAAATAGATATTATTAAACCCAACTGTCTTAAAGTTGATAACGCAATAATTTTTTTTAGATCAATTTCAAAATTTGCTCTTATCCCCGCTATAAGTATAGTTAGCCTTCTTATAATCAATAAAAAATTTAAAATAGTCCTAGCACCCCCCAAATAAATAAATCGAATTAATAAATAAACCCCAGCCGTAACCAACGTCGAAGAATGGACCAAAGCTGAAACCGGGGTAGGAGCCGCTATGGCAGCAGGTAATCAAGCAGAAAAGGGAATCTGAGCTCTTTTAGTTATGGCAGCAAGAATAATAAACATTAAAATTATAAAATTTAAATTTGAATTAACTATAATTTTTATATAGGGTAAAAAATTTCATCTCCCGTAATTAACCATTCATACAATCGCTATTAAAATTAAAACATCTCCAATACGATTTCTTAAAATAGTTAACATACCAGAATTTAAAGATTTTACATTTTGATAATAAATAACTAAACAAAAAGATACTAACCCTAGCCCATCTCACCCTAATAAAATAGAAATTAAATTTAAACTAAAAATTAATAAAACTATTGAAAGAACAAATAATAAAATTAAAACAATAAATCGCATTAAATTTAATTCCATTCTCATGTACCTTTTTCTATAAAAAATTACCATGGAAGAAATTAACATAACAATGAAAAAAAAAAAAAAAGATATTCAATCTAAATAAATTAATATAATTACTATACTTGAATTTAATCTAAATATCTCCCACTCAATAAATAACCTGTAATTAATTCTAATAAAATAAACTCTCATCAAAAATCTAACTAAAGATATACTAAATAAAATAATTATTCTAATAACACAAACATCTAATTTTTTATCTATAATTTAAAGTTTAAACATAAACATTTTTGATTCCACAAATCAATATTTTAAATTAAATTATTTAAATAAATTATAAAATAATCTATCTTAAAAATAATTAGATTTAAAGGAACTCAATGTAGAAATAAAATTAAAATTTCCCGAAAATTAATTATTTTTATAAAATTGACCCCCTTAAGAAGCCTCCCATGCTGACTTCCTGTAAACACATAAATTCTGTACCTCGCTCTAAAAAAAGAAATTATTATTAATAAAATTAAATTTCATTTAGATCAAGAAATGATTCTTATTATCAACCTAATCTCCCCAAATAAATTTAAAGAAGGAGGAGCCGCTATATTTGAAGAAAGTAAAAGAAATCACCATAAAGATAAAACCGGAAATATATTAATTAATCCTTTATTGATTAATATTCTTCGACTCCCCAGCCGTTCATATAAAATATTAATTAAAACAAATAAACCTGAAGAACAAAGGCCATGACCCACTATTAATATCAATCTTCCAACCATACCAAAATAATTTAAAGATACAAGCCCCCCAATCACTAAAGATATATGAACAACTGATGAATAAGCAATTAATAATTTTAAATCCATCATATGAAGGCATATAATTCTAATATATACACCTCCCATTAAAGAAATAATTATTCAAAAAATTCTTATTTTCACAGAAAATAAAACTACTAATTTCAAAAACCGAATTAACCCATACCCCCCTAATTTTAATATCACCCCAGCTAAAATCATCGATCTCGAAACTGGACCCTCTACATGGGCCTTAGGTAGCCATAAATGGACTAAATACATAGGTATTTTTACTAAGAAAGCTGTCACTATTAAAAAATATATAATAATATTATTAGTGTCTAAAAAAAAAAATAAGTCTATTGAATTAAAAACCTTATAAGTAAAAAAAATCCCTATCAACATAGGTAATGAAGCAAATAAGGTGTAAAAAATCAGATAAATTCCAGCTTGAATGCGCTCCGGTTGATACCCCCAACCAATCACTATAAATAAAACAGGTAAAATTCTTCTTTCAAAAAAAAAATAAAATATAAATAAATCTATAGAAATAAATGTTAATAATAAAAAAAAAAGTAAAAAATTTATATTTAAAATGAATAATTTATGGAAAAATTTATTTTCAAAAATGTAAATTCTTGTTAAAATCATTAAAAAACAAATTCAAATACTTAATCTAATTATTAACAAACTAATAAAATCCAGCCCTATTCATCTAAACATATTATTAAATATAAAAATATTGACATTAGCTATTATAACTAAATAAAATAAAATAATTATTGAAAATAAAACTATTCAAAAATTCCCACCTAAAAAAAAAAATCCCCCTCTAAAAAATAAATATTTTAACATTTTAATAAATTAAAAATTTGAAAATAATCTCTTCCTATCATTCGAATTAAAACAACTAAAATTGATACTCCTAAAACCCCCTCACAAACTATTATTACCAAAAATATTATTAAAAAATAAATATCATTCATAATTTCTGCCAAATAAAAAAATAAAATAAATATTAAAATTAATATCAAAAATTCTAATCTTAATAATATATTTAATAAATGCTTACGATTAGAAATTAATATATAATTCCCAATAAAAAATATTAATATTAAAAAATTAATTAAACTAATCATTAGTTTTAGTTTTTATAATTTAATTAAAATATTGATTTTGTAAATCAAACTTAAGACCCTTCTTTAAAAACTTCAATTAAATAAAATTTTATTATATCTATAATCTCCAAAATTATTATTTTTATTAAACTATTAATTGATATCTTTAAATTAATTTTAATCAATTTTATAATCATAATTAGATTAATTCTAATTTTTACAAAAAACCCCCTTAATATAGGATTTATAATTATTATTCAAACATTAATATTTTGTTTATTAATAAATTTTAATATCCATATTTATTGAATATCTTATATTGTTTATCTAGTAATATTAGGGGGAATTTTAATTTTATTTATATACATATGTTCAATTTCCTCAAATGAAATCATTAAATTCAATTTTAATATTCTAATATTTTTAAGAATCACCTTCATTATCAATTTTATTTGAATAATAAATTTTCATTGAATTTTTAAAATTAATTTAATTAACAATTATACAATAAATTTTTTTGTTAATAGCAATAATATAATTAACATTTCAAAAATTTATAATAAATTTTCAATAATTATCACATTAATATTAGTAATCTATTTATTAATTTCAATAACTATAGTAACAACATTTACTAATAATTATTCAGGTCCCCTTCGTTCCTTAAAATAATTACTTCAATAATGAAAATTTATAAAAAAAATCCTATTTTGAAAATTATTCACTCTTCATTAGTCACCTTACCCGCCCCCTCTAATCTCTCTTTTTGATGAAACTATGGATCCCTCCTTAGATTATGCCTTATAGTTCAAATTTTTACTGGTTTATTTTTATCAATACATTATTGTCCTAATATTGACTTAGCCTTCGATAGAATTATTCATATTAACCGAAATGTTAATTATGGTTGATTATACCGAATTATCCATACAAATGGAGCCTCAATATTTTTTATCTGTTTATATCTTCATATTGGACGAAATATTTATTATGAATCATACATATTTACCCACGTTTGAATGGTAGGTATTATTATTTTCTTCCTTACTATAGCAACAGCTTTTATGGGATACGTATTGCCATGGGGTCAAATATCCTTTTGAGGGGCCACTGTCATCACAAACCTAATATCTGCTATCCCTTTTATTGGAACAGAACTAGTTAAATGAATTTGGGGAGGATTCGCTATTAATAATGTAACTCTAAATCGATTTTTTTCTATCCACTTTATCTTACCTATAATCATTTCAGCAATGGTGATCATCCATATTTTCTATCTTCATCAAACTGGGTCCAACAATCCTCTTATAATCAAAAAATCCTTAGATAAAATTCCATTCCACCCCTTATTTTCATTAAAAGACCTCCTAGGCATAATAATTTTTTTAATATTATTCATTAATTTTTCTTTAATTTACCCTTTTAGTCTAATAGATTCTGATAATTTTATTCTGGCCAACCCTTTAGTCACCCCCCCTCATATTCAACCAGAATGATATTTTTTATTTGCTTACTCAATCTTACGATCTATTCCTAATAAATTAGGTGGTGTTATTGCTTTATTTATATCAATTTTAATCTTATTTTTTTTACCCCTAATATTTAATAAATCAATTCAAGGAAATACTTATTTTTACATTAATAAAATTTGATTTTGAATATTTTTATCAATCTTTTTAATTTTAACTTGAATTGGAGCTAAATCAATTGATTACCCTTTTATAAACATTGGACAAATCACAACTATTTTATATTTCTTATATTTTTTTTTAAATTCCATTATCTCTAATTTATGAAATATTTTAATTAAATAAATTAATGAGCTTGAAAAAGCTTTTGTTTTGAAAACAAAGGAAAGAAATCAATTTTCTATTAATTTTAACTAAAAACATTTCAATTAAAAACCAATAAACAACAAAATAATAAAAAATAATTTAATGAACAAGGAAGATAAATTTTCCAAGTAAGATACATCAACTTATCATAACGAAACCGAGGCAATGTCCCCCGAACCCAAATAAAAATAAATCTTAAAATAGCAATTTTTAAAAAAAATAAAAAACTTAAACTATTAAAACAAAGAAAAAACATAACATAAATTAAACTCATAAATAAAATTATGGAGTATTCAGCTAAAAAAATTAAAGCAAACTCTCTCCCCCCATATTCAATATTAAAGCCAGATACTAGCTCTCTCTCCCCCTCAGAAAAATCAAAAGGAGTTCGATTACATTCTGCTAATATAGAAGAAAAAATACTTAACGCAATAGGAATTATAATAAAAAAAAATATTACATTAGATTGAAAATAAATTAAATTTAATATATTAAAATCTAAAATTAACAAAATAACACATAAAAATAAAAAAATTAATCTTACCTCATAAGAAATTGTTTGAGCAATAGCCCGTAAGGAACCTAATAAAGCATAATTAGAATTAGAAGACCACCCAGCTATTATAACTAAATACACCCCTAATCTTAAAAAACATAAAAAAAGTAAAAACCCTAACCTTAAAAATCTTAATCCTTCTATATAAGGTATTAACATTCAAACTATTAAAGAAAGTCTTAACCCTATCATAGGAGAAAATAAATAAAATAGAAAATTTGATTTTAAAGGCAAATAATATTCTTTTCTAAATAATTTAATTGCATCTCTAAAAGGTTGAACTAACCCTATAAACCCTAATTTATTAGGCCCCTTACGAAACTGAATATACCCCAGTACCTTACGTTCTAACAAAGTTAAAAAAGCAACTCTTACTAAAATACCAATTATTAAAATTAATATATTAATTAAATATAAAATTAAATCATTAATTTGAATTTATTATTTATATAATATAATTATATATAAGTAAATTCTAAATTTACTACATTAAATCTGCCAAAATAATTTCAATAATCTTAAATTTTTAATCTTCTTTCAAACTTATTTTTTAATCAATTTTTTTTTTTATTAAAACTCAATAAAATTTTTTATTCTAAAAATTTAATCCTTTCGTACTAAAATTTTTATTTTTAAATAAAGATAGAAACCAACCTGGCTCACACCGGTTTGAACTCAGATCATGTAAGATTCCAAAAGTCGAACAGACTCATAATTAAAATCTTCTTCTCTTTTAATTACTCTTAATCCAACATCGAGGTCGCAAAATTTAATTTCAATAAGATCTTAAAATTAAAATAACGCTGTTATCCCTTAGGTAATTTATTCTTATAATCCATAAAATTAAATCTTTAAAAATCTTAAATTTAAGTTTTTTATACAAATTAAAGTTAAATAAATTTATTAATCACCCCAATCAAATTAAATTTAAAATTATTTTTTTAATAAATTTAAATTTAATTAAAATCTAAAGGGTCTTCTCGTCTATTACAAATATTTTTGTTTTTTAACAAAAAAAATAAATTTTAAAATATTTAATTTAAAAAGTTTTATTTTCATCCAATCATTCATTCTAGTTTTTAATCAAAAAACAATTTATTATGCTACCTTTGTACAGTTAAAATACTGCAGCCTTTTAAATTTATTAATTCAATGGGCAGATTAGACTTTAAAATTAAAACAAAAAGACATGTTTTTGTTAAACAGGTGAAATAAATAATAATTAAATTAATAAATTGCCTAATTCTTTAATTAAAATTTTTAAATAATTTTTAAATTTATTTATATCATTTATACTAATTTTAACATTAAATCAATTCATATAAAAAAAATGAATTTTTTAAAATAAATATTTAATTATTAAATTATAAATTTTTTAATTGCATATAAATTATTTTATTAAAAACTTTATTTTAAATAAAAAATTTTAAATTTATTATTTTATATTAAATATCAATTATTATTATTATAATGTAAATCTTTATACTTAAGCTTATCCCTAAATATATTAAATTTTATTTAATATTTTAATTTTGAATAAAAACAAAATTTTATTTTATTAAATAAAATCTAAATTAAATTTATTTCTTTTAAAATTAGATATAAAAAAAATCGAATAACTTTTCATTTCAAAAAATTATTTTTAAAAAATTTTATAACATTTAAATAAAATAATTTTTATCTCTTAATTTTTTTCGAAAAATTTTTTATTAAAATAATTAATTTTTAAACTCTGATACCCAAGATACAATAAATTAAACTTACTTTTATCAATTTAAATTATTTTAAATATTTCAAATTTCAATTTCTTTACTAATAAACTATAAATCAAAAAATTTTTTCTCTTAATAGACTAAATTCTAAATTAATAAACCTTTATTAATATTTTAAAAATTTATAAAACTAAATTAAATTTAAATATTAATTTTTTAAATTTAATCAAATTAAATTGATTCTCACAATTAAAATTTTATTGTAAATAAAATACTATTTTTTAGTTTTAATTTGAACCTTTTATTTCTAGAAACATTTTCCAATACTTCTACTATGTTACGACTTATCTTAATTATTTTTTTTATAAATAAATTTTTATATATTAATTAATAAGAGTGACGGGCAATATGTACATATTTAAAAACATTAATCATTCAAAATAAATATTTTAAATTACTATTAAATCCAATTTAATTTTTTTTTTTAATATTAAAATTAAAAATTTTTAATTTTATTGTAATTCATATAAATCTTATTTATAACTATATCTTGATTTGATATAAATTTAACTTTTAAATATTTAAATATTCTTAAAATTATAAAAAATATTTTTATAACAACGATATATAAGTAAAAAATAAGTTTTATAAATTGTGGATTATCAATTAACATACAAATTCCTCTAAATTGATTTAAATACCGTCATATTCTTTAATTTTAAAAAAAATTTACTAATTAAATTTTTTAAATTTTAATTTTATAATAGGGTATCTAATCCTAGTCTATATTCAAATTTTTTTAAATTTTAATTTATTAATAACTTTTTAATTTAAAAATTTTTATTTCACTTAATAATTTTAAATTTAAATTAATTAATTAAAAATTTAAATTAAAATAATATTTATTTTTACTAATTGTTTAACCGCAATTGCTGGCACAATTTTAATTAGTAATCAAAAATATTACTAAATTTAAATTTATTTAAAAATTAATTTTAATAATAATTATTACAATCTATTTAAATTTAAATTTATTTAAAAATTTAAATTTGAATTATAAATTTATATATAATTTAAATTTTTAATAAATATAAAACCAGAAACAATTTAATTAATGATAAGATAATTTTTTTTTTTTTTTTTTTATATTAGATCATATTATTATATATTAAATTATTTATAGATTAATATCAGTAAATTTGCTAAATTTAAATTTTAAAATTATATCCACTATTAATGTGAATTAATAAATTTCAATAATCTCATTTAGGGTTTAAATACTATTCAAATTATAGTTGGTCTTGCGCCGAAATTAATCGATGAAATTATTATAGATGAAATCTCCTTGAAGTTAAATTATTATTATAAATATAAATATATTAATATAATAATTTTTATTAAATCAATATATTTAAATTTTTTATTAAA